AGGCCTTTTATTTGGTAGGTAACATCGATGAAGCTACTGCGAAGGCTATGAACTTAGAAGAGGAGAGCAAATTGAAGAAATGACCTTAAATCTTTGTGTACTGACTCCTAATCGAATTATTTGGGATTCAGAAGTGAAAGAAATCATTTTATCTACTAATAGTGGCCAAATTGGCGTATTACCAAACCACGCCCCTATTGCCACAGCTGTAGATATAGGTATTTTGAGAATACGCCTCAACGACCAATGGGTAACGATGGCTGTGATGGGCGGTTTCGCTAGAATAGGCAATAATGAGATCACCATTTTAGTAAATGATGCAGAGAAGGGTAGTGACATTGATCCACAAGAAGCTCAGCGAACTCTTGAAATAGCTGAAGCTAACTTGAGTAGAGCTGAAGGCAAGAGACAAGCAATTGAGGCGAATCTAGCTCTTAGACGAGCTAGGACACGAGTAGAGGCTATCAATGTTATTTCGTACTAGTCGATGCATCAGAATAATCAAAAGAAGTTCTGTTTATACACCCTATTTGGATTCCGCCAATTGGATACACTCAAGTGTAATCTGATGTAACGAACAAAAAAAAAAAAATAAAAATATGAGTATGAGTAGTGGGAGGATAATAGGGAAAGGGTACAAAATCCATAAAAAAAGAAAAGAAGGTGGGTAGAAAAACTTATTAGATACCAGAGTCAATGGTATCTAATAAGTTCTACCTACTATTGGATTTGAACCAATGACTCCCGCCGTATGAAAGCAATACTCTAACCACTGGGTTAAGTAGGTCATTTATCATCACAAAGAGAAAGAAAAAATGGGACCAATCACATCGGAGATTATAGACAGAATATGACTTCTCAGCAATACCAATCCTTGGCAGGAAACGGATCAGAGAGTTATCATGTGGGATTATGGAATATCCATCTTGACAAGAAATTATCTAGATGTTAATATGTCTATGACAAGGGCTATAGCTCAGTTAGGTAGAGCACCTCGTTTACACGCGCGCCAATGCTTTTTCAGAGGAGCCCATCATGCAATCAACAGAATTGATCTTATTGAGAAATCGATGTCTTACTCCATGGATTCGAGGAACAAGAGAACAATAGCATGACAAAAATTCGGTTCGGTCCGATTCAGGTGCCAATTCAGGTACCAAATAGAACCCATCATTGGTTTGATCATTGATAAGGTGAATACCCAGTCTATTCAATGCTAGGCATAATGAGTATAAGGACCTCAAAATAACCTCTTTTCGTCCTATGAACTTTAAGGTGTATGAAGTATCATATTTGACTCTTGGGACGGATCGATAGAGACTCCATTTAACTTAGGTTGATCTAGGCCGGAGGCAGACCTACGTCAGGGTAACCCTTCTTTGAAACACTTTGGTATTGCTCCTGGATCAGAATACAAATAATGAATCCGAGCGCATGGAGCCATCTCGTTATCTTCCTGTCAAGAAACAAATATGGTGGACTAGCCGATCTTTCTATCAGTTAATGAAGGAGCCCAATGCAAAAAAAAAAAACGCATGTTGGGTCTTTGAAACAGTTCGAATCATTTCGATAATAATCAGTTTGATCTGTTTTACCGAGAAGGTCTACGGTTCGAGTCCGTATAGCCCTATACGTTTTTGTATTCATTTCCTAATTAGTGCGCGTGGCCGGCCGGTTGATTGTTCCATAGAAATGGAATCATTCCCACAGGATCACGGAGATCCCCCGGGGCATGAAAACAAGAATTTATTCCAATGGATCCAACCGGATCGGTTCAAATCTTGGATAAAAAAATCCATTCTTCTTCATTAATCTTCGTGTGTGAATGACATACGATTTTTTTCTTTATTGTTCATGATCCAGGATTTAGTGATACACCTTTGCTTTGGTATACCAAAGTCAATTTATGAAGTCAAAATCATAACATGGGCTGGCTCAAGAAAAACTCCAACCTAACCCAACCAAATCAAATCGAATAGTAAGTCACATGATCTAGGGCCTATTCTTGTTCTTGTATTTGTAGAAAAACCAGAGTTTCAAAAATGAAGCTCTTTGGTAAGTTTCATTGTACAATAGGCTTTTCTTCGTATAACCGGCTTAGCAAAGCAAGTAGTCATTTTTCTGTTTCTGTACAATACTTATTTTTTTTTCTATTCCAATCTACCCCAATCCAGTTGTTCATCATTCCAATTCTACTTCTACCAATGCAGACTTTATGTAATAGGGGCCCATTTGAACTTGGATGAGTTAGGAATCCCCCGACGTATCGCCTTTTGGCAGAACAACAACCCCAATTCATTATTTCAGAGACAATAATTGGTCCGAAATGTATCAACGTTTGCGCCCTCTTCTATTTCTATGAGTTGGTTTTTGGATGGGGAGATTTTGTCTGTCGAATCGTTCGACAATGCGTGATTCCATTCGAAGTATCTTCTGTAGATCATTTACGATTCAGCCGACTCTACCACTAAACTATGCCCCATTTTGTAGGTTTGCTTCA